GTACAATTCCTTTGTTTGTGGGATTATTTTCTCACGCGATAAATAATATGAAATTATAGAATGGATTTCTACCTATGCCTAGATCTCGGATAAATGAAAATTTTATTGATAAGACCTTTTCAATTGTAGCCAATATCTTATTACGAATAATTCCGACAACTTCAGGAGAAAAAGAGGCATTTACTTATTACAGAGATGGTGCGATTTGATTTTTTTTTTTACCGATCTCGGTCTTAGCAGAAAGACACATTCTTCGGAGAGAAAGAAAAAAAAAATTGAAAAAAAAACCTACGCTTGCTGAAGGTGAAGTTAGGTAAATAAAACGATTAATTCCTTCTGTCGTGTATCCCCGATTAATGCAGCCTCGTATGCTTCCATTTTTGGTTTATAGTATTAAGCGAAAGGTTATACCTATACCTATGGGGTTAGGTCAACCCTACTCCACTAGTACCAATAGGCGGCATGGAGGAAGAAGCACTACGCTTAGGAATCAACAACACGAAAACTTTGTAAAAAATAAAAAAAAAATCCTTCCTTTCTTATCGGGATCGGGACTAACAAGAATGGTTGGGACAACAAACATCCATCTCGTTCGTATTTTGGATACCTGTATAACCATCGAAGACTGTTGAAGTGACTAATTCCGGGAAATTAAGCGGCGTTGAGGACAAAGAAATTGTTTGAGTTACTGTTTTTTTTATCCAGTACCAAGATACTTGATGTTAAGAAAAGATCTTTTACAGGAAGGTTGGCTAGAGATTTCTTGTAAAAACACTAGCCCTGCTCAGTTGATAATGAGAATACTGCAATCTTTTTTGATTCTATGTATTTTTATCATTATACACATAAAGGAGGAGCCGTATGAGATGAAAATCTCACGTACGGTTCTGGAACGGAGATTCTTTGAACCGAATGACGACCGTAACGGATGTCGGCTCAATCTGAAGGAAATTATGCGGAAGCTTTACAGAATTATTATGAGGCTATGCGACTGGAAATCGATCCCTATGATCGAAGTTATATACTTTATAATATAGGCCTTATCCACACAAGTAACGGAGAACATACGAAAGCTTTGGAATATTATTTTAGGGCACTCGAACGAAATCCGTTCTTACCCCAAGCTTTTAATAATATGGCCGTGATCTGTCATTACGTGCGACTATCTCCACTATAGAAAGAAAAAAGAAAAGAACGCTAATACTAATAATATAATAAATACTAGAAATACTAGAAAAAACTAGGCTTTCTACATATATATCGTCCAAAACAACGATTTTTATCAGCTGTAGCAAAGAAAGAAACTTCATAGAAGTCGAAATATGAAGAAATAGATATGCCTAGATACTTTTTTTCTATGGATAAAAGATCTAATTGATAGAGGAAGTAGAAGCACCGTAAGGATCAATTAACGAGGTTTTGGGCCAATACAATAAGAACTGCTTACTTCTATCATGATAGAAAAGTTAGGAATCCACTTATGTAATAAAGTAGATCCCCTAAGGTTTTGAGCAGCGGTGTAGTATCAGATCCCAAAGATAGTAAGTCTTTTCTTTCTTATGAAGAAAAGTCTTTCTCAAAGATTCTATAGAAATTGATATATCATATATGAAAGTATATGATATATGAAATCGAGATAGTTACCTTTCAGAAAATTATAATGAGAGTGTTAATGTCGATGCTTTATTCTTCTGAAGGTAGGAGAAAAGATAAAACTAAAAAAAGGGATGAAATTCCTTATTAATCAAAATTCAAGTTTGAAACTCATGTAATTAACCTCTTTTTCTTTTGGTTAACTCCATAAAAAATGGAACACTAAAAGAATTGACTGCTGAGCCGTATGAGTCGGGAAACTCTCAAGTACGGTTCTAAGGGAAGGAATTTATTCACCTATTCCGACCGCGGAGAACAGGCCATTCGACAGGGAGATTCTGAAATTGCGGAGTCTTGGTTTGATCAAGCCGCTGAATATTGGAAACAAGCTATAGCCCTTACCCCCGGTAATTATATTGAAGCACAGAATTGGTTGAAGATCACAGGGCGTTTTGAATAAGAACACTCTATTTATTATTTTCTTTTTTTTTTGAATTCGATTTTCTTATTTTATTTTTATTATATTATATATTATTTTATATATATATCTTTATATCTTTATTTTTTTTTTTTCTATTCTCTATATAATTATTCTCTATATAATTCTATATATTCATTATATAGTCTATAGAATTATATAGAGTATAATTATTTATTATTCATTTTTATTATTTCTATTTAGATTTCTTAGATTTCGAATTAGAATTTTTTTTTAATTTATAATTTTTCTATTTTATGTCTTTTTATCTATTATATATTTCATTTGTTATAATTATATAATTAATTGTTTGTTGTCCCCATCAGTCAAATAAAACAGATCATTTCTATTAGGAACAACCAATCAAACAATTTCATTATATCCCTTCTAAAATCGTTTTATTTCGTCTGGTATTTGGTAGAGATAAAC